TGATAGTCCTTCCATTAGCAATGGAGTGTCTACGGGCCGGGTTTTGAATTAGATTGGATAGCAGGACGGAAATAGAATTCCTTTTTTAGTTACGGAAAGGCCAGAAGATACTTTAGTATACATATTCATCAAAGTCTTTGAGTACTCCGGCATTCAATCAATATTAATTCGATTGAATGGGTAATTGGCTTTTACTTAGATACTTTTATTTTTTTTTCGTTAACCTCTAGTCAAGAACAGAACATAATAGGACGCCCTCCGATTATTTTCATAGAGACAATTAAGGAGACGGTAAGGATTAGATCAAAACAAAATGGGAAAGAAATAGGGTATGGGTTAGGTAGTGATCTACTTTTCTTCTATAAGTTTTTACTTAACTTAATGAAGGGCAACAAAAGAAAGAATAGATTTTTATTATTTCTACATATTTAGTATCGTTTCTTTGATACTTCCAAGGGGGTCTCCACATATTTTGCTTGTGCTTAACCTTTTCTGATTATACTAGAAATCTTATAAGACCCTCTTAGAAGTTATAATTGGATTTATTGGATTGCTTCATCAACGATGTTAGGTCAGAATTACTTTTTGACTCTGCGCCAGTGATTCCACTATTATTTATTAGTGAACAATAATTCAATAATTCCTTCATAGAGATAGGGGACATAATTCACATGGATATAGTAAATCTCGCTTGGGCTGCTTTAATGGTAGTCTTTACATTTTCCCTTTCACTCGTAGTATGGGGAAGAAGTGGACTCTAGAAATACTACTAATTGAGTTTAGTAATTAAACTGTATCCATTTTTTTTTTATAAATCTTTCAGTTCCGAAAAGCCTTTTTTTAATTGAAATTTCACTATTTCAACACTATTTCAATTTAAAATTAAATTTTTAAATTGAAATAGAAAATATCTGCATTTCAAAATTTTCTTGGGTTTTAGTGTAGTACTGTAGTTTATGAATAATATATATGAAGAATACTCTTTCAATCAAACAAATATTTAAATTATTTCCGTGTTCGTATTTCGAAAGTAAAAAGAATACTAAAGTAAAAGAAATACAAATGGTAGTCAATTTATTTCAACTGAATTCTTGATCAATTTTCTATTTCGATGAACCGACTCTTACCAAAATTAGATATGGACCGTGAGGAAGAGCTGAACTTTTTTTATTTTACTTTTTTGTTTCCCCTTTTATTATTCAAAGAGAAAATAGTTCTGTTATTACATTACGTAGATACACATTTTCTATCGGAAACAACACAGACATAGTAGTTGTCTAACGCGATACTACACAGAATAAAATATTGTCTTGGGCGAGTCACATATTGCGCACTTCCTGTTTGTTTTAATATTTGGGAAATTAAATTTGTGTTGTGTTTGTTTTATTGAACTCACTGTTCAAACGTTAAAAATTGACGAGGTTTACTAACCCTTTCCCCCTTTTTTTCGAAATCCGAAGAAGTTTCCATGGATCATCTGTCAACTGATCGATCAATGACTTCTTCATCGGAATGCTAATAAAAAGATTACTTTATTTTCTTTTAATATACCCATCGAAGAGGCCTTTGATTCTTTTGATCGGGATTCATATTGAAAATAATAAGCAATCCGGGAATTAGAATCGTACGAGTCGCTTTTCGACCATTTCTAATTGATTGAAATCAACACAAATTAAATACAAGACAGATGTATAAAGCAAAGAAATAGAATTGGGGGTGGGCACTATATACATTATATATATAATATGTAATTGATATCCATATATATACACCTATATATAGGAATATGACGATACTATTGTAGATTGATCTCTATTAAGTAGATTGATCTCTATTAAATTAACTTGCATTACAATACACCTTTATACACTACAATACCAATAGTAGTTATAGTATGGATAGTATGGTAGAAAGATTCAGATATTTCTTTCTACCATACTATCGTATCTCATAGAATACGGCTAATTCTAGTCTGCCCATTTCATTTAAGACGCGAAATTTGAATCCCTTTCTTCTCTTCAATTATTGATAAGAACTAAAAAGTCAAGTTTAATTCAAATTAATCACCTTGGCTGACTGTTTTTACGTATATTATAAGTAAAAAAGCGGTAGGAACTAGAATAAACAGTGCAGTAGCAATAAATGCGAGAATATTTACTTCCATAATCTCATTGTTTCATTTTTCTTTAATTCGCAATAACTCGGGAGTTAATCCCATAGAGATAATAAATCTTTCGCTTGTAAATTCAATGGGATGAATTACATCTCGATGATATCGAATCGGATCAATATCATGAATAACAATATCTGCACTATCAAATCAACTCATCGTCAAGAATTGAATAGTATAACATAGGAAGATCTTTTATCCATACCGAACTCAAAAATTTATTCCTGATCCAACCAAGACTTCCTTTATTTTTTTTTTATTTATCATTCTTTTCCATTCTTTCTTTTCTATAATCTACCGCCCTCTTTGTACAACCATCTGATAAAGTAT